TGTAATACTGAGCCTCAAAACAAAAATTGCCTAGTTAAAATGTATGATCCCTTTTTAAATGGGATGTATCGTGGAAGAACGAAGAAAATTTTTTCTTCTTCAATCATAAACGAAACTTCGATAGAAAATTGCACAGAAACATCTGAACTAAATCAAATTCATGATATCCTTCTTCCCTATCCTAATTCTCCAGAATATCAACAGAAAATCGAAAGATCAGAAAAAAAACAAGTAAAAATAGATTCAAAAAATAGGTTAAAGTTTTCATTGAACGCAATTCTAACTAACCCTAAGCGTGAAAAAAAATCTATTGGAATAAACAAAATAGGTAAAAAACCCCCTCGATGGTCATACAAATTAATCAATGAGTTGGAACAACATTTTAAAAAACGACGAAAAGAACAAGGCATAATGCAAGGGCTGGATCACCAGCTTCGAACAAGAAGATTTAAACGTATAGCTTTTTTAACCCGTTACAGACGAAGTTTTAAGAAGTCTCATTTCAAGAATTATAATCTTTATAGAAAATTTAATAGAGATTCGGGTTTTATAAGTTATTTAGAAGAACCGGATTTTCGTCGAGCCGTAATAAAAGGATCTATGCGCGTTCAAAGGCGTAAAATGGTTATTTGGGGACCCTCTCAAGGAAATCCCCATTCCCCCCTTTTTTTGGAAAAATTGGAGGATTTTCCTTTTCCTATATCCAACCTAATGAAACTTTTTTTTAATATTAGAGACTGGTTGGGTAAAAAGTCAGAATTCGAAATTTTAGATCAACAATTCCAAATAAAAAAAAATAACCAGGAAGACGCAATGGAATTCTGGGATAACATTCCATATGCACAAAAAACAAGAAGTGTTCTGTTACTAGCTCAATCAATTTTTAGAAGATATATTAAATTACCCTTATTCATAATAGTTAAGAATATTGGCCGTATTTTATTACGTCAATCCCCGGAATGGTATGAGGATTTCCAAGATTGGAATAGAGAAATTTATCTAAAGTGCAGCTATAATGGTCTTCAATTCTCCAAAACAGAATTTCCTAAAAATTGGTTAAGAGAAGGTTTTCAGATCAAAATCCTATATCCTTTTCATTTGAAACCTTGGCACAGATCTAAACTACGACTCTCTGATAGCGATCGAAAGCAACAGGATGATTTTGATTCTTGTTTTTTAACAGTTTTGGGAATGGAAACAGAATATCCTTTTGGGCCTCCTCGAAAAACACCTTCCTTTTTTGAACCTATTTTTAAAGATATAGACTATAAAGTCGAAATCAGAAAATTCAATTTTAGAGTTCGAAGAGTTTTTAAAAAAATAACAAAGAAACAAACAAAAGCTGTTTTATTTGTAAAACAAATAATAAAAGAACTTTTAAAAGGAACAAAAATTCCATTATTTATACCGAGAGAAATATATGAATCAAGTCAAACTCAAACAGAAAATGATTCTATAATCAGTAATAAGATAATTCATGAATCACTTAGTCAAAATAGATCTACAGGTTGGACAAATTATTTACAGGCAAAAGAAGAAATGAAACATAGAATTGATAGAAGAAACACAATCAGAAATCAAATAGAAATAATGAAAAAAAATAAAAAGAATAATGGAGAATCACCTCCAAAAATTTGGAAACTATTAAAAAGAAAAAATATTGAATTATTAATTCAATTTTGCATTGAAAAAATATACATTGATATCTTTCTATGTATCATTAATATGCGCAGAATCACTCTATACCTTTTTATGGAATCAACAAAAAAAATTGTTGAGAAATACATTGACAATAATAAAAGAAATCAAGAAGGGATTAATAAAACAAAACAAAATAAAATTGACTTTATTTCGCCTATGACTATAAAGATATTTGATAATCTTAGAAATAGTAAGCGAAAGTCACATATTTTTTTTGATTTATCTTACTTGTCACAAAAATATGTATTTTTTAAATTATCACAAGCCCAAGCAATTAACTTCAATAAGGTAAGATCTATTCTTCAATATAATGGACCATCTTTTTTTCTTAAGAATGAAATAAAGGATTTTTTTGGAAGACAAGGAATATTTGATTCCGAAATAAGACATAAGAAACTTCCAAATTATGGAATGAATCCATGGAAAAACTGGTTAAGAGGTCATTATCAATACGATTTATCTCAGATTACATGGTCTAGATTAGTCCCCCAAAAATGGGGAAATGGGATAAATCAATGCCATACGTCTCAAAATAAGGATTTAAGGAAATGGTATTTTTATGAAAAAGACCCTTTTTTTGATTACAAAAAAAAACAAAATTTGAAAGTCTATTTATTATCAAATAAAGAGGATAATTTTGAAAAAAACTATAGATATGATCTTTTATCATATAAATATATTCATTCTGAAACTAAGAAGAAATCCTGTCTTTATAGAACATCATTAGAAAGAAATAAGAAGCAAGAAAATTCCAGCAGAAATAAAGAATTTAACATACTCAAGAATATTCCTATGAAGA